AGTAGGTAGGTCACTTGAATAATTCCCTATCTATGATTCTGCTTCTGCTATTGACTGGAAAATGATTATTGGAATATAGGAAGAATCTCTTAGAAAGACAGGATTTGGAATGCTTTATTTATGGACAAACTTAAATCATTTTTCATTCAGCCATTGAGTGATAAATCAATACAAGTGCCGGGGATATACGATTTAAATAATGGAAGATACCATATTTCAAAATTGTATCTATAATAACTGGAAAAGTGGAAGAAAGAACAGATATAATTTGATCGTTATGATCAAATCCAAAATCGTTGTAGATAGAGTCAATCATTAGTTCCCAACCGTGGGGCGAATGGAATCCGATACATAAATCAGTTACTAAAAGAATGGAAAAAGCTTTTATTGTATCGTTTAAATTATATAAGAATTCCTGAACCCGAGAGTTAAGAATAACAAGCTCGTCATTACCCAGAATAGAATAAACACTTAGAATAATGAAAGACATTATGTTTATTGAGAAGTTCAAAATCGTATTCATATGGTCTTGGTTATACATCTTGATTAATTGAACCGTTTCTTTGTGGATTCCTATATTAAGCTTTTGTATATGTGTTTCTGAAGATTCATTTATCATTTCGTCCAACAGGAGTAGTCTCTCTAATTCTATGAATTTTTCTAGAATACCATTTTTTTGAATATCATTCAACAGGGTTTCAGATTGTCTCTTATTCCACCAATTAATAGACCATGATTCCATACTTTTTTTAAATGAGAGAGAGCTCCACCAGGTAAAAAATATTAAAAATACTAAAGATATAAGAGATAGAATGCGAATAAAGACTTTATTTTTTTTCATTTTTTCATTTAATGAATTGTTAAGGAATCCACCTCACAACTCTACACGCTCGAATATTTTGATTCTATTACGTACAAAGTATTTGGTTTTTGTTAGGCTTTTAATCTATAAAGAATACAGAAATAGAATCAAAGTCCCTCTCAACAAATGAAGACGAAATAATAAAAAAAAATAAAAATTCTTCATTTCATTTCAATTGGTACACGCAAGAAAGAGGCCAATTCCGCGACTTTTTGTTCAATTTCTCGTGGAGTCAAATTATCATCAATATGAATTAATGGAATAGACCCCTGTCCCCTTATTTCCATATAAAGGAAAAAGACAATACGAGTATAAATACCTTCTTTAACTTCGATTCGTATGGCCTGAATATCCTCCATAAGGAATCGGAGAAAGATACGACGATTTTTTCCGGGAAATCCCCAACGAAAAATACAAACTGTTCCTTCTTTTCTATCGAATCTATCATAACCACTACCTATATTCCACGAAATTATGCACCACAAATAGGAACTAATAAAGAGACCTGCTATCCCATAGAAGGACACCACGATTCCTTGTGGAAAAAAAAGGATTTGTTGATATGGAAATAAAGATCTAAAATTACTATCTAGATAACTACAAATTCCAACCACTAATAATCCTAACGAACCTAAAAAAAGGATAAAGGCCCAGTAGAAATTAATTATTTTTCGGGAGCCTGTTATAAGTTCTATCCATATACGGTCTGATCGCCAATTCATACTAGATTGAGTTGCATTTTATTGGAATTGATAGAATAATCCCAATTTGACTTTCCGATTTTTGTTTTGTTTACGAAGTAACGCTCATCAACTAGCACTTTTATTATATGAACCTTCACAAAAATGGCATCTCATCTTATTCTAGATATTTACATATAACCATATGACCTCACCCCCCATTTAATAACTTCGTATCTAGTTGAGTTGAAAATAGCTAGAATTCGTTAGCGTTCGTTCATTTATGTTCGTGGGAAGTCACATATTCTACCCTATTTCACTAATTTTAACTTATATTATTCGTATTTGTGTTATAATACAAGTTACTTATTAAAACAATGAATGATATTTTGTCCCGGCGAATTTAAACAATCTTGTTTTTTTGTACATGAAGAAATAAAGAAGCCATTGCAAATGCTGGAATTACTAGGCCCACTAAGGGGACAAAAATAGAGGGTAAATTTAGAATTGTCATATTATTGTTACATTAATTGTTACGTTGTTAGAAAATAGGGACATCTTATATTATAATTATAAATAATCTTCTAAAAATTCGAATTCGTTCGTATATTCTAATCTTATTTAATATTCTTATACTTTTATACTAAGTATATCGAATAACCGACTAACTGAAGAATTTAATAAATAGCCTTATTCATATAGTTTATGTAGAAATATGTATATGTATGATAATCGATTTTTGTAGTCTTTATTTCTTCTTTTTTTAAAGAAGGGATTTATTCATTTATTAATTACCGAAAGATTCGTTCGAATCCGATCCAACCGGGATTCTTAGTAAAACGAAAAGTTCAGGAAGATAGATATAGAATAGATAATAAGAATAGATAATATCTATAATATAAAGATTCATATTTCTATTTGAATTATACATAATACTATACTCTAAGAAAAGAACATG